ACGATGAATTTTTTTCTTTTTTTTATCCCTGTCACTAATTTTTGTTAGTACCTTCGAGAATCCTCGAAGAATCAAAAATTTTCCATTGAAGGTATTCTCTGAATTCGTAGGGTATTTTTGCTTATCCTCGTATCGTTCAAAAGTTGAAACTTAGGGAAGTGCTTTATAAACATATGTATAAAAAGAACCTATTTCCTTTAGCTCCGTCATGCCTACTATAACTAGTTATTTTGGTTTTCTCCTAGCAGCTTTAACTATAACCTCGGCTCTATTTATTGGTCTGAGCAAGATAGGACTTATTTGAAATTAATTGAATGAATAATTCATCAAAAGAAATCTTTCCGTGGTATTTCACATATTGTCGAGTTCCTTGCCGTACCACATTAATTCCGAATTATTGGTTATTGAGATTCCTAGGCAAGGCAGATTACTATTTAGGGATAGATATTACCCCTCTTTTTAACCTTTCAAAAAAAAAAGAAATAAAATTAAAAATGATTGAAGTCTTTCTATTTGGAATCGTCTTAGGTCTAATTCCTATTACTTTGGCTGGGTTATTCGTAACCGCATATTTACAATACAGACGTGGTGATCAGTTGGACCTTTGATTAATTAACATCTCTTTTTTTAACTGACCCCCTCCTTTCTTTAATTTAATCCGAGGGGGGTCAGGGCAGGGTCAAATTCAGATTGCTGTTCAATTATTTCAGTTCAACGTGTGTGATTTTCGATCTAAGACAACAGGAGTGGAATCACGCTCTGTAGGATTTGAACCTACGACATTGGGTTTTGGAGACCCACGTTCTACCGAACTGAACTAAGAGCGCTTTCTTATCACAACGGAAAAGAAAAGACTGGAAATAAGTAAAAAGTCGATTTTTTTACCCCAACAATTCTTGTATGTGTATACTATCATATATCATAAAATGAAAGATTATGTATATCAAAATTAGAAATCGATCTAAAAAAAAAGGATCTTGCGTTACTGCTGCTCTGAGCGGTAATTGGTAGGGATGACAGGATTTGAACCCGTGACATTTTGTACCCAAAACAAACGCGCTACCAAGCTGCGCTACATCCCTTTCAATGGGTCTACAGTATCATTGTAAAGAATCCCCGTCTTGTTTTCCACATCCTTATTTTTTTATTCCCTCTATTGGTATGCAAAATAACTCTTGCCTTTTCTTGTTTTTGATCTCATATCATATAACATATAATAATAATAAATTATTATTTTTCTTGGTAATTCTCAGGGTAAGGCGATCCATTTTTCTGTTTTAAGAAAAAAAAAAACAAAAAAATCTTATCTACTGAATCATTGCGCATTTCAATTTGAATTAAGGATTCCGCGCCACAAATACAAGTGGCCTTTAACTCCATATACATCTCTTACCATAATCGATTACAATAGGGAATACAAAAACAAAAAAAAGGAGGATTTTCAATGCGAGATCTAAAAACATATCTTTCCGCGGCACCGGTACTAAGTACTCTATGGTTCGGGTCTTTAGCAGGGTTATTGATAGAAATCAACCGTTTGTTCCCGGACGCATTGACATTTCCGTTTTTTTCATTCTAGTTATTGAACTGGAACGGGGTGAAGAAGATTAGAGCTAGAATCAAATATTTGTGACTAATCTCCCTTTCCCCTCTTTTTTTTTACAATTCTATAATTAAATAGATAGAATAAAGGAGGAAAGCGAAAGAAAAATGTGACTTCAACCTCAGCGAAACTCGGGTTCCGGCCCCAATTAAATTAATTATCCAGTTAAAAGAAAATAGACAGTGAAAAGAAATGGAAATGCGGCTAGTGTAAGAGTAGCTTACACTACACGATACTTAAATGAACTACTGTACTGTGATTAGGAATATAGTTAGCAATTTTTGTATTACTTATTATTTCCTATTTATTTACTATATTGATTGCAATAAAATCTTTATTTCAGAATTGCATTTTGAGTGGTTAATAACTTTTATTTTTTTGTCCCTTGTTTCTTATTCGGTTCAGGTCGGAAAATAGAAAAGTTGGGTGAATCCAAAACCCAAAGCAAAGGAGGGCCATGGCCAAGGGTAAAGATGTCCGAGCAAGGGTTATTTTGGAATGTACTCGTTGTGTTCGAAAGGGTGTTAATAAGGAATCAAGGGTAAGGGGTATTTCCAGATATATTACTCAAAAGAATCGACACAATACACCTAGTCGATTGGAATTGAGAAAATTCTGTCTCTATTGTTACAAACATACACTTCATGGGGAGATAAAAAAATAGCTAGAGTCGAACTGCGTGGTTGTGTGTCACTCTTGCAAATAAGATGAAAAAATAATATAGATATATATCTATATTATTTCATATATTGAAATAAAAACAAATAAAGAAATATAGACAAACCAAATCCTCTAATTGATTCTATAACGCAATTTTTTATTTCATCAAAATAGGATTTTAGAGATAAGGAATAAACAAATTATGGATAAAACCAAGCGACTCTTTCTTAAATCCAAGCGATCTTTTCGTAGGCGTTTGCCCCCGATACAATCGGGGGATCGAATTGATTATAGAAACATGACTTTAATTAGTCGATTTCTTAGTGAACAAGGAAAAATATTATCTAGGCGGGTGAATAGATTGACCTTAAAAGAACAACGATTAATTACTATTGCTATAAAACAAGCTCGTATTTTATCTTCGTTACCTTTTCTTAATAATGACAAACAATTTGAAAGAAGTGGGTCGACCACTAGAACTCCAGGTCTTCGAAACAGAAAAAAATAGGGTTACTCTTCACTTAAATCCAAATTCCAATCGGAACTCAAACCCAGATGGACGTTTTGTTGAAAAAATCCGAGAAGTAGTCGTGTCGTAAGAAAAAAAAATTGGGGAAGAAGAATAAAAACAATCTTTTTATATTTAGCGTGTTCGCTCATTTTGACGATTTTATCATATTATTTCTACTCTATCTTCCTGGAGTTCATTCTCCAGAGAACTCCGTTTAAAAATTATAATGGACCCCTTCCAATTTCCTTATTTTATAATCTCATTGGAAATCATATAAAGACAATTCCTATTTGATATAGCTATTTGTGCAAGTATCTTACGATTAAGAACCAGCTGCGCCTTATACAGATTTTTTATTAATCTGCTATAAATATAGGATACCCCATTTCCGCCAATTACTGCATTTATTCGTGTGATCCACAAACGACGAAAATCCCTTTTTTGTCTATCGCTATCACGATGAGCCGAAACCAAAGCTCTTATTTTCTGTTGAGTAATTGTTCGACTAAGTCTTGAATAAACCCCGCGAAAGCTTGATGCAAATAAACGCATTTTTGTTCTACGTCTCCGAGCTATATATCCTCGTCTAATTCTGGTCATTGAAGAAATCAAACTTTGATGAATAACTAATTGATTTCCTTTCTTTCAGTTATTCTTTTTCCCTTTCCTAGTCTATTAATAACAAAACGGACTCTTCCAATTTATAAAATAAAAATTCCAATGGCTTTCGCTACTCTAACCTTCCCGACCACGCTTTTAACTTTTTTCGAGGCATTGGAAATAAAATTAAAATAGTAAAAAAAAAATAAAGTACAAAATAGATAAAGAAATTGTGGGTTCCGTCGTCTCTATGATTACTTCTTAAACGGTGAGGCCCTCTCGATACACCGGAGCCACTTCCTTCATTTAATGAATTCTATTGGTAACTTGTACAGTTACCACTCTTCGGCCCTACCCATGCATTTTCTAGTAATAGGTCTTTCATAACGAGATAGACCTTATACAGTAACGGTATTTAATTATGAAGATTGGTGGGGTAGCTGACCCTGTTAGTCCGTTCTTGCAAGAGTAGAAAGATAATCTTTCTTCTTTTTTTTATAGTATTTCCCCCGCTTAATGGGTAACTGTTTGTTACCAATACCAATGGGGAATTCTTTCTCACCTTAAATTGCAAATTGAGGCTGTTGAATTTGCGCCAGTAGAAACCATAATTTTCATACACAATAGAAAGATATGATGGATCTATTTTTTTTAGCTAGTGAATGCAGTTCTTCTTCTTCCATTCTATCCGATTCACTGGTACTTATCATTCATACTTCCAAATTGTTTTCTTTCTTTTGTTTTGTCTCAGCCCATGATTGAAACGAGTCGCACATACACCCTTGTACATGTTCCTCGGCGCTGAGGGCATCCCCCAAGAGCGGGGGATTTTGTAACGTTTCTGATCGGCTGTCTTGGGTTTCTAATAAGTTGTTTAATAGTCGGCATGCTGAATTATCCATTATGGGCTGGTTTAGATCGATCCTAACCGGATGATTAGGAATTCCTTCTGTTTTGATTTAATATACTATTAAACCCTTACGGAGTCACTGCTATTGCTATGTTTTATCCAACCGCTACAAGATCAACAATTCCATGAGCTTGAGCTTCTGTTGCTGACATAAAAGTATCCCTTTCCATGTCTTCGGATACAACCCATAAGGGCTTGCCCGATCTTTGTACATAAACCATTGTAAGGATTTCGCGCAGTCGCAGTAGTTCTTCCGTATCCAGGACAAATTCTCCCGTTTGTGCCCCATAAAAAGCGCCAAAGGGTTGATGGATCATGACCCTGATGATATATTATAACCTAAAAAAAGGTTCCTCTATCTCGCACGATTAGCCGAGTGGAGGAGATAAAGAAAAAGATAGAATTGAACAACCGTACGGGCATTTTTTTCGCATTGCATACGGCTCGCCAATGGAATTTGCTTTTTACCTTTCATCAAACAAGGAGAAATTTCGGGATTCTATTATACCCAGATCGGTAAATGATCCAATTACCACCCTTCTTTTTTTTTTTGGAGTTCAAAATACTATGATGGCTCCGTTGCTTTATATATTTATTTTGTTTGTGATTCAGCAATCCCAAAGTGTCTTTTTTTTTATTTGAAAAAAAAAAGAAAAAAAATCTTCTTTTTTTTTCGTACTCTTTCATACCATAAATATTATTAATAGCCTTCCGTCGTGAAAAAAGTTTGTGACGCTACAATAGGCCTACAATAGATAAGATAAACTCGGAATACCCCTCCTTTCTCTCATACTACTGCTTTCTCTCATACTACTGCTTCGCTACATAATCGAATATTTTGAAAAAAAAAAACACTAACAAGTTTCATATCGAATTCGAAGTGCCGTGCTATTATTACTTAATCTGAAAAATTCATATGGCGAAGGCATAATCTTCTTTTTTCTCTCAAATAAAAAACTCATTGGCGCCAAGCGTGAGGGAATGCTAGACGTTTGGTACTTGCTCCTGCGGCCAGGAGAAAAGACCCCATGGAGGCGGCCAATCCCATGCATATTGTCTGTACATCTGGTCGCACAAATTGCATAGTATCATAAATTGCTATTCCGGGTATTACCCATCCGCCAGGAGAGTTGATAAATAAATACAAATCCTTGGTCTCGTTCTCTATACTGAGATATACCATAATACCAATAAGTTGATTCGAGATATCACTCTCAACCATTTGACCTAAAAAAAGTAATCTTTCTCGATAAAGTCGGTTGATTGGGATAAAACTGTATCCCTTAGGAGCCGTACAGGCATCTTTTGATGCGCACGGTTCGACAAAACTTGCGAAACAAAAAATCAATGTGTAGCTCCCAGCCCTTTCTTTTTTCCTAGCAGGCTCCTTCTATCGAGGGGGCTTTTCTTCCATTTTTCAAGAACGATGCGTTTAGCCGGTTTTCCTATACCTATTCTAATAGAAAAAAGCAATTCACTAAACTTATCGACTTATTGAACTAACCTTTCATTGATGTATTTTTTACATCGCGATCCAATCCACAAATCACGATGCCTTTTTCTTGTTCCTGAATTGACTGGGCTTCTTCAAATTTTTTAGGTTTATGCTCTACTCCGAGTATAAGGATCCGCCCGCCTTTGATTTGCACATATAGGGCAAATGACCCCCATACCACGATATATTACCAATTGGTTTTTGCTAAACGGAGCCTGGATACCTCATTTTATTGGTCCAGCCAAGACGACCATAAAATCGATTTATTACTAATATTACGCTGGATACCTCCTCACGAAATAGATCTAATTTACTTCATTGCATTTCACGCTACAAATTTTTGCAAATTCAATCAAATTTTTTTGGCAAAACAGAGGATATCTCGATCGGGGGAGAGAATGGGGAAATCCCATATGACCCAATAGATCTGACAAGTCGCACTATATGTCAACCCAAGATGGATGCTTGTCCCCGGGACTTCGATAAGGTACTTTTGGAACACCAATAGGCATAAAAGAAAAAAAGAATTAAGTACTCTAGTTCACTTTGATGTGGAAGCGTAATAATGAGCTTCTTGTCTTAATAATATTGGCCGTTATCTTAGTTTATACAGCGATTGACTAAGTTCATAAAATAAAGGACAATTCTTATGAATAGGTCTTGTGAATGATGGCCGAATATGGACGCATGTGCTCATAGAAAAGAGAATCAGCCCCCATTGCGTATTGGTGCTTATCGAGTATAGAATAGATCTGCTTCTCTGTTTTTCCTACGAACCGAACTCTTCCATTATTACTAATTATTACTAATAGAATAGAACAAATATTAATGTTAATATTAATACTTTTTTCGAGATAATCCCCTGAAAAAAGAAGGGATAGCATAGTTTGTTTTTCAATGCAATAAAGTTACATAGTGTCTATTTTTTATTAATAAAGGGGTAGTCCCATGGGTTTGCCTTGGTATCGTGTTCATACCGTCGTATTGAATGATCCCGGTCGTTTGATTTCTGTCCATATAATGCATACAGCCCTGGTTGCGGGTTGGGCCGGTTCAATGGCTCTATATGAATTAGCTGTTTTTGATCCCTCCGATCCAGTTCTTGATCCAATGTGGAGACAAGGCATGTTCGTTATACCCTTCATGACTCGTTTAGGAATAACCGATTCATGGGGCGGTTGGAGTATTACAGGGGGGACGGTAACGAATCCGGGTATTTGGAGCTACGAAGGTGTAGCCGGGGCACATATTGTATTTTCGGGCTTGTGCTTCTTGGCAGCTATCTGGCATTGGGTGTATTGGGATCTAGCAATATTTGTCGATGACCGTACGGGAAAACGGTCTTTGGATTTGCCTAAAATCTTTGGAATTCATTTATTTCTCTCAGGAGTGGCTTGCTTTGGTTTTGGGACATTTCATGTAACAGGATTGTACGGTCCTGGAATATGGGTGTCCGACCCGTATGGACTAACTGGAAGGGTACAATCTGTAAATCCAGCATGGGGTGTGGAAGGTTTTGATCCTTTTGTTCCAGGAGGAATAGCCTCTCATCATATTGCAGCAGGGACATTGGGGATATTAGCAGGCTTATTCCATCTTAGTGTCCGCCCACCTCAACGCCTATACAAAGGATTACGTATGGGCAATATTGAAACCGTTCTTTCCAGCAGCATCGCTGCTGTCTTTTTTGCAGCGTTTGTTGTTGCTGGAACTATGTGGTATGGTTCAGCAACTACCCCCATCGAATTATTTGGGCCCACCCGTTATCAATGGGATCAGGGATACTTTCAGCAAGAAATATATCGAAGAGTCAGTGCTGGACTAGCCGAAAATCAAAGTTTATCAGAAGCTTGGTCTAAAATCCCTGAAAAATTAGCTTTTTATGATTACATCGGAAATAATCCTGCGAAAGGGGGATTATTCAGAGCGGGTTCAATGGATAACGGGGATGGAATAGCTGTCGGGTGGTTAGGGCACCCTATCTTTAGAGATAAAGAAGGGCGTGAACTTTTTGTACGTCGTATGCCTACTTTTTTTGAAACATTTCCAGTTGTTTTGGTAGACGGAGATGGAATTGTTAGAGCTGACGTGCCTTTTCGAAGGGCAGAATCGAAGTATAGTGTCGAACAGGTAGGTGTAACCGTTGAGTTCTATGGTGGCGAACTGAATGGAGTAAGTTATAGTGATCCTGCTACTGTGAAAAAATATGCTAGACGTGCTCAATTGGGTGAAATTTTTGAATTAGATCGTGCTACTTTGAAATCCGATGGTGTTTTTCGTAGTAGTCCAAGGGGCTGGTTTACTTTTGGACACGCTTCATTTGCTCTGCTTTTCTTCTTCGGACACATTTGGCATGGTGCTAGAACCTTGTTCAGAGATGTTTTTGCTGGTATTGACCCGGATTTGGATGCTCAAGTGGAATTTGGAGTATTCCAAAAACTTGGAGATCCAACTACAAGAAGACAAGTAGTCTGATGCAGTACTGCTCCACAATTTTGGGTTTATCACTTCTGCTTCTATTTTGATTTGTGATTTTTCAGTTTTCAATAAGGTAGAAGGTACTGGAGAAATCTAGATTAAAATCGCCGCCCTTTTTTATTCTTTTTTTTTTTTCGTTAATCCGGGAGATGATCCCAAATAAACAGGTATGGAAGCTATAATTGGAAACCACGATCGAATTTATGGAAGCATTGGTTTATACATTCCTCTTAGTCTCGACTCTAGGGATCATTTTTTTCGCTATCTTTTTTCGAGAACCGCCTAAAGTTCCAACTAAAAAATGAAATTTTTTTGATTATCTCAATTGAAGTAATGGGCCTCCCAATATTGGGAGGCCCGTTACTTCTACTTCAAACTAGTCCCCGTGTTCCTCGAATGGATCTCTTAGTTGTTGAGAGGGTTGCCCAAAGGCAGTATATAAGGCGTACCCAGTAAAACTTACAAGTAACCCAGATATAGAAATGGCGACTAGGGTTGCTGTTTCCATTATTCTAGAATTTCAAGATCACAACAGATCTGTGATAAGATCGTTTATTTACAACGGAATGGTATACAAAGTCAACAGATCTCAATGAAGAAAAAATAGGATTTATGGCTGCACAAACAGTTGAGGGTAGTTCTAGAGCTCGTCCAAAAAAGACTTCTGCAGGGGGGTTATTGAAACCTTTGAATTCGGAATATGGTAAAGTAGCTCCTGGATGGGGAACTACTCCTTTGATGGGTATCGCAATGGCTCTATTTGCGATATTCCTGTCCATTATTTTAGAGATTTATAATTCGTCCGTTTTACTGGACGGAATTTCAATGAATTAGAATTCAATTTACAAGATACTACTTTTTAAATAAGCATTTAGGTCTCGTCTTTTTATTTTTCTTTTAGTTGATTGGTAGTTCGACCGCGAAATTTTTTTGTTTCTGTATTTCCGGAATATGAGTGTGCGACTTGTTCTAATTGATCCTATTGATAGTACAGAGAATGGATCTGTCGTCTTGATAGAGATGGTTTTACCCCGTCGGATATTCATTCTAGTATCTGAAGCACGGAATAAATGAAATAGGTCACGAAGTATTCAAACTATGATTCATACTTAATATTCAGACTCCGCGTCCGGGTTCAAAAAATTTTCTAAATAAAAAATTGCAAATTGCAAGATTTTTATTCTTTCAAATTTCCCATTTCCGCTTTGGTTTTGCTCAAAGTACAAACTTGAATAAATGCCGATCCAAGGGTTCTTACTCATGAAATCTTTGGACTTACTTTGATGGTTTTATTGAATCATCGTGGTTCTAGTATGAATCTGAGGTTTCAATTGATTCATAGGGTCTTAACAAGAAAATTCCTATCAATAATAAATAAAACAAAACTAAAGCTGCATTACATACAACTCAAAATAACAAATCAAAGAAAATGAAATAAGGACATAGAAGATTCAAGAGGCCTGTAACGATCAACATAAAGATAAGCGAGTCGACTTGATTTTTTGGCATTCTAATTATAACCACAAAGAATAGCTTTCTTATTTTTATTCTTTCGTATCTTTAGATAAGATTGAATCAAAAAATTAAGAAGTTTCCAATTTTATATTCCATATATATATTGGGGTGGTTTTGTTTGAGCCGTACGAGATGAAATTCTCATATACGGTTCTCAGAGGGGAGTCCCCTTGGTTTACTTATCTCAATAAAGTCTACGATTGGTTCGAAGAACGTCTCGAGATTCAG